AAAAAAAAGAAAATCAAAAAATGAGATAATAAATAAGGATTTATGCGTAAAAATCTAATCTGCTTTTCAACCGGAAACAGAACAGTAAAGGTATTTTCTCTTTTTTTTTTTTTTTGTTTGAATAATTTTTTTATAACTTATTATTATTAAATATTATTATTAAATTAAGTTAATAGAATAATTGAAGAAGTTCTATTTGCTCAAGGAATTATTCTCTGCTAACCCCCTTTTTTTTGTTTATGCACTACTTGAATCTAAACAAAGGAGTTCCGATAGACCCAGAAAAGAAGGAATAAAAATCTTTGACGAACAGGAGAAAAAATTCTTATTATTTCGGTACAATACGACATAAGAAAAGGGTGGAAAATCCCTTTTCTCGTGTCAAATGGAAGATTGATTAGGAAGATTAATAATCCCTCCTAGAATATTTCTCCCTTTCATTTATCCCGCCCTTGCTTTGCATTCTCTTCCTTTGCATTTGTACGCCTATTGTCTATTACTAGGAATAGGGTACAATTCAAGTAATGAATTCCAGACATACCACAAAACAAAAACAGTATAAACAAAGCAAGCAAAACGGATTTATGATTATACATAATTGTATCGATCAACAATAATTCGGCACTTTTTTTTTTACCAACTTGCTTTTAAGGAATCTCTGGATCTAGAAATTCATTTCGTACAATTGAACCTTTTCAAACTGTTTCTTTTTAAGAACCAAAAAAATTTGTGCCAAAATAACAGATGCCAAGAAGAACAAAAGACCTTGGACGCGTAATGGATCTTGAAGTACTATTTCTGCATCTCCCTGACCAAACCCTCCCACATTGGGATTGCTTGTTAATGGTTGATCAAGCTTGATGGATTCGCCCTCTGAAACAAGAAGTTCTGGTCCTGGAGGTATAATATCAACCACTTGATATCCATCCGATGCATCAACTATGGTTATTTCATACCCCCCCTTTTCTTTACGTAATATTCTGCTTATTATACCTGCGGATGTAGCATTATAGACTGTATTGTTACTCTTGCTTCCATCGGGATAAATCTGACCCCTTCCTCTGTTCCCACCTACATATATGGGATATTTTAAGAAGTGAACATCTTTCTTCGTAGCAGGGTCGGGGGAAAGAATGGGAAAGACGATTTCACTATATTTCTGACCAGGAACGGGGCCTATCACAAGAATATTTTTTTTATTGGGACGATAACTCTGAAAAGAGAGATTTCCTATCTTTTCTTTCACCTCAGGAGAAATACGATCGGGAGGGGCTAATTCGAATCCCTCGGGTAAAATAAGAACAGCCCCTACATTCAAAGACCCTTTTTTACCATTAGCGAGAACTTGTTTCAGTTGCATATCATAAGGGATTCGAACAACTGCTTCAAATACAGTATCAGGAAGCACAGCTTGCGGAACTTCAATATCCACGGGCTTATTAGCTAAATGGCAATTGGCACATACAATTCGTCCAGTTGCTTCTCGCGGGTTTTCATAACCCTGCTGCGCAAAAATGGGATATGCGTTTGAAATAGATGCCCCAGTTATTACATATATCATGATCGATACAGAAATGGATCGAATCATCTGTTCCTTTACCCAAGAAAAAGTATTTATATTTTGCATGGTCCAATCATTGATCCCGGAATTTCTACAATAAATTGGATAGGTAGCTAGTATAGTTATAGTTCCCTATCTATGATTCTGCCATTATATTGGAATATAGGACGAATACCTTGAACAGAGCAGGTCGAATTATAAAAAAAGAATAAGTAAGATTGAAAAAGCTTTCTTTATACATGAAGAAACTTTCTGATTTGATTGATATCATGAGTTCTTCATTCATTCATTGAATGATAAATGACTACAAGTGAAGGAGATACACGATTTAAATAATGAAAGATCCAATATTTCACTATTGTATCTAGAATAACTGGAAAAGTAGAAACAAGACCCGATATAATTTGATCGTTATGAGCCAATCCAAAATCGTTGTATACTGAACCAATCATTAGTTCCCAACCATGGGTCGAGTGAAATCCGATCCATAAATCGGTGACTAAAAGAATCGAAAAAGCTTTTATTGTGTCACTTAAGTTATGGAGGAATTCCTGAACCCAAGAATTAAGAATGACAAGTTCTTCATTACTCAAAATAAAATAACCGCTTAGAATAGCGAAACAGATTATATTTGTCGAGAAATGCAAAATGGTATGGAGATGATATTCATTGTGTGTTTTGACCAATTGTATCGTTTCCTTGTGTATTCCTATATGAAGTTTTTGTATATGTGTCTCTGGGTACTCCGTTATCATTTCGTCCAACAGGAATAGTTCTTCTAATTCTATGAATCTTTCTAGAACGTTTTTCTCTTGAATATCATTCAAAAAAGTTTCGGATTGCCTGGTATTCCACCAATTAGTAACCCAGGGTTCCAGACTTTTATTAAATGAGAAAGAGACCCACCAGGGCAAAAATACTATAGATACAAGATATGGGAGGGATGCTTTCTTTTTTTTCATTTTTTTATCTGTGAATTGTTAATGAACCTGCTTCATTTGTCGACTCTATCTGATCTGATATTTCTCTGAAGCACGAGTTCTATAACAAGGTATCGAACCTATGGATCTATTCCCATTTTTGTGTAAAAATTTATTCCTTAGATCTAGAAGGAATATAGAAATAGAATAAAAGGTCTTTTCGGATTCGGATGAAAAAAAAAATAAGCAAATATTATTTTCCCAGATATCCCAATTGGGCAAATTCGAACCAATTTCATCTTCATTTGTTCCTTTCGATAAATGCTCGAAAAACCACTTGAAGTAACGAATACTATTTTATTTTTATTCGGATTTCGAGACGAAAAAACTCCCCCTGGACAAAAATTTTTTATTTCGAAATGTTTTGCCGTCTAACCACAGCTCAAGAATAATGTATCAATTCCAAATTTTGGGCATAAAAAGATGAATTCTATATTAGGAAATAAATGTAATGTTCGGATATATTTGATGAATCCATACTTAACTTATTTTTAATAGTTATAAAAGAACTAATTGTGTTGGGCTCCATACACATACAAATCCATACACATACAAAATAGTTTGTTTTGGTATACAAAAAATTTCTTCTTCTTCTTATAGTTGTTTCATATCCGTCCTCCTGCTTTTTTTTTATTCTACAGGTCGCCGCCCCAACGGAACGGGGAAATGGAATCTAACATGTTTTGCTCGAAAGAGCATTCTGAAGAAATTTCAGTTGTCTTAAAAAGGGAATTAGCAAGTTCCTTTCCTCATGCTGAAAAAACAATTCAGTTCATTTCAAAATACTTCAATCGGTACGCGCAAGAAATAGGCCAATTCGGCAGCTTTTTGTTCAATTTCTCGTGGAGTAAAATTCTCATCAGTACGAGTCAATGGAATGGCTCCCCGGCCTCTTATTTCCATAAAAAGGACACGACGAGTATAAATACCTTCTTTAACCTCCATTCTGATTGATTGGATATCTCTCATAAGGAAGCGAAGGAAGATGCGACGATTTATTCCGGGAAATCCCCAACGAAAAATACACACTATTCCTTCTTTTCTATCGAATCGGTCATAACCACTACCTACATTCCACGAAATTGTGCACCACAAATAGGAACTAATGAATAGACCTGCGATCCCATAGAAAGACATCACGACCCCTTGTGGAAAAAAAATGATTTGTTGAGCTGGAAATACGGATATCTGATTCTTACCAAGATAACTGGAAATTCCAACCACTAAGAATCCTAGTGAACCTAAAAAAAGGATACAGGCCCAGAAAAAATTACTTGTTTTTCGAGACCCCGTTATAAGTTCTATCCATATATGTTTTGATCGCCAGTTCATACTATACTAGATCCAGATTGGAATTGAGAGAATAACCCCCAAAAATTTGACTTTACTTTTTTTAATCCCGAAATAACTCTCATCAACTAGCACTATTCTGATCTGATGTGAACCATTAGTATAGTAGTAATTGGTTAGATACATTTTCTTTCCATATTTAATTATCTATTTTTAACCAGCTATACCCGCATATACATGCATTTATGTAGATATCACGTATCCGCATGCATAACAGTTCCGTCATTTGGGTTTGGAAAGAGCCACATATCGTACCATATTACACTAAATAAACATCTTATTATCATCCTTGAAAGAAATTGATGAGATTTGGTCCCATCGGGTCTATACAATCTTATTTTTTTGGACATGAAGAGATAAAGAAGCCATTGCAATTGCCGGAAATACTAGGCCCACTAAAGGCACAAAAATAGAGGGTAAGTTGAGATCTGTCATAAAATAGGTGCCTCGATTTAATATTTGTACCTCTTATAAAGATATCTTATGATAAGTATATCTATTATAAATAATATTAAGTAATTAATAAGTGCAAGGAATGTAGAACTAAATTAAGTGTATCCATTCGTCTTTCCACACGAATATGTATGATAATCCACTTTTGTTAAAAAATTAGTATTATTTATTCTTCTTCTCCCATCCTTATCTTCTTTCTATCCTTCTAATTCTCTAATTCTAATAAGGAGTTTATTATGAGTTCGCGACTCTAACTAATACGATCCAACAAACAGGGATTCATGGGGGTTCTTGGTAGATATAGAAATCACGTCTATTCTATATTTCTTCTATATTTCGATTATATATATATTTTTATTGTCTATTGTCTATATTAATATGTAAGAAGGCCAGAGAAAATTCTTTTTATTTTCCCTAATTCAAAAAAATTCACTCTTTTATCCCCTTTATTTTTATAAAGGATTCCTGATTACTAATCATGAATAGAGGCACGATAAAAAATAGATCCGTAGGAAAAAAGAAAAAGTAATTATCTGAAACTTCTGACTCTTACTACAAGTAGAAGTAGAACTTATGTCACCAAAGAAAACACCATTCTTCCTAGTTTTTTTGATTATAAACTAAATACTTGTTCGCTACAAATAACTGAATCTAGTGCTATACTTTAATGAACTGAATGAATCCAGTACTATATACTTATACTTTAATTTTTTACTATATACTTTAATTTTTTGAATTTGGATTCAAGGGAAAGAAACTGTGGAGCTGAAATAACTCACCCAGAACACCTTTTAAAAGATTACGTGGTACGATTGGGTCGAATAAGCCCTTATGGAATAAATGTTCAGCCGCTTGTGAACCATCGGGTACTGTCTTATTCAATGTTTGCTCAATTACTCTTTTACCCGCGAATGCAATGTAGGCATTAGGTTCAGCGATAATGACATCTCCCAACATACCAAAACTGGCTGTCACTCCACCGGTTGTAGGAGATGTAAGGATTGATACATAGAATAACTTTTTATTTAATTGATAATTATATGAAGCAGAAGATATTTTAGCCATTTGCATTAAGCTCAAACTTCCTTCTTGCATGCGTGCTCCTCCAGAAGCACACACAATAATGACAGGTAGAGATCCATTAGTAGCATACTCGATCAAACGAGTGATTTTCTCGCCTACTACGGATCCCATACTACCTCCCATGAACTGAAAATCCATAACCCCAATTGCTACGGGAATACCATTTAGGCGACCTATGCCTGTTTGAACAGCTTCAGTTAAACCTGTCTTTCTTTGATAAGAATCGATACGATCTCTATAAGGTTCCTCCTCTGAATGAAATTCAATGGGGTCCGTGGAGACCATATCTTCATCCATAGGATCCCAAGTACCCGGATCAATCGAAAGTTCGATTCTATCTGAGCTACTCATTTTCAAATGATATCCACACTGTTCACAAATATTCATTTTTGACCTAAAAAATTTTTTATAATTTAATCCATAACAATTTTCACATTGAATCCATAAATGTCTGTATTTTTTATTTATATCGAAATCATTAGATCTTCCTCTTATATTGAAATCGCTGCCATTACTTCTAGTTCTTATACTAGAACCACTGCCACTTGTACTTTCAGTACAAATGAAACTATAAATGTAACTGTCACTGTAATTGTCAGTACCACCTGAAATGTAACTATTAATACTGATTTCAAAACGAAGATAACTATCAATGCAATTATTGATGTGATTAATCCAACTAGATTGAGTATCATACATGTAATGATAATCATAGTGATTCTTACCCTTAGACCCACTATTCAAATAACTAGAAAAAAAACTTTCTAGTTCACTCGGGAAAGAACTATCATTGTCAATCTCAAAAACCTGATTTTCAATATCAAAATATACGGAATAACTGTCGCCATTACTATCCCTAACTAAAAAGGTGTCATCTGAGATCAAACTCCAAATATCCCTGATATTAAATAAATAATCAACATTACTGAAACTAGAATTTCCACTATTATTCCAACTAGGAATGTTTTTCTCCCTATCATTTATAATGGGGTCTTCGCTCTCGCTGGTATGTCCAATAGCATCAAGACTATCCATTGATTTACTTAGACCACACTTAGGTTCTAACTTCTCGTTAGACAACATCGAATTGAACCACCATTTTTCCATAGAGTCTTTCTGCTCCCTATTTGATGAAAATACAAAAAATGAATAGTCATTCGATGAATAATCATGTTATTTATCAGAATTAAGCATATGGATCCAATCATTAGGATTGTTAACTAGCAACAGATGAGTATTGAAAGAAATTATTCTCTTTTTTTTTTGGAATCTGTGGTATCACTTCAATATATATATATTATGATAGAATCTTTTCCTCAATTATAAATATAAAGAAAAGTTTCTCTCATATCATGGATAAATTTTCATCGAAAAGATAAATAGTTGTTTCTTCCTATAAATGAAGAATTCATTTTCGTATAATCTTGTATTGTCTAATCAAATAATAAGTTTCTATTGCAACATGGAACGAAAAGGACAATATACAGGATAGATAGAGGGAGCCCTCCTCTTGGCTTGATCTATGGTATGAAACTACGATCCACCAATCCCAAGGATCCATAGGATTAATTATGGATCCAACAATAAACAATCGAAGTATTGAGTTGTTTAGTTTTGATCTTATCTTGTATTTTAATCTTGTATCTATGGATAAGGTATGTACATATGAAAAATATATGCAAATACCAAATACATAGTATAGGATACTCATTCTTTATTTTTATTCGGCTCAATCCTTTTTTTAGTAAAAGATTGGGCCGAGTTTAATTGCAATTAGGAGAACACACAGGAATTACTGAATTACGCGTGCTTATTTTTTCTCTTTATCTAGCTTGTCTACCGGTTCGAATTCAAATTTGATCGCCTTCCATACTTCACAAGCAGCGGCTAGTTCAGGGCTCCATTTGCTAGCTGCACGGATAATTTCATTACCTTCACTAGCAAGATCACGCCCCTCATTACGAGCTTGTACACACGCTTCTAAAGCTACCCTATTAGCTACTGCACCGGGCGCATTTCCCCAAGGGTGTCCTAAAGTTCCTCCACCGAACTGTAGTACGGAATCATCCCCAA